GTAAATCCTAGATGTGAAAATAGGTGGAATTCCTGAAGAAAGGCTATAAGAAGAATAGGTGGAAATCAATATGCAAAAAGAAAAAACAATGGCTAATGCCAGAAAAAGAATCAATCTATAAATAGAGTTCAGGTTCGAATTCCGTTAGGAATATCTATAATCTTAGCGAAATGAAAGAATTCCTCATGATTCTTAATTTATCTACTTGATCTTTTTGAAAATGAGGTCGTTGAACTTGAAACTTCACTTATTGAATTGAGTTAAAGAATGGAATTGGATTCAGTTGGATCGTATCAGTGAAATCGAGTACTAACTCCCATTTCTTATTGGATTAAGGGCTCAACTTTCTTTCGGACATTTTTTTGTTTTTTAGGTTTGCAAAATGAAAGAAGACTCTCTTTTGATTATTTTTTCTTATGAGAATTGATCCTACTACTTCTGGTCCTGGGGTTTCCACACTTGAAGAAAAAAACCAGGGGCGTATCGTTCAAATCATTGGTCCGGTACTGGATGTAGCCTTTCCGCCGGGAAAGATGCCTAATATTTACAACGCTTTAGTAGTTAAAGGTCAAGATACTCTTGGCCAAGAAATTAATGTGACTTGTGAGGTACAGCAATTATTAGGAAATAATCGAGTGAGAGCTGTAGCTATGAGTGCAACAGATGGTCTGATGAGAGGGATGGAAGTGATTAACACAGGAGCTCCTCTAAGTGTTCCAGTTGGTGGAGCGACTCTCGGACGAATTTTCAACGTTCTTGGAGAACCTGTTGATAATTTAGGTCCTGTAGATACACGCACAACATCTCCTATTCATAGATCTGCGCCTGCCTTTATACAGTTAGATACCAAATTATCGATTTTTGAGACAGGGATTAAAGTAGTGGATCTTTTAGCTCCTTATCGCCGTGGAGGAAAAATCGGACTTTTCGGAGGGGCTGGAGTAGGTAAAACAGTACTCATCATGGAATTGATCAACAACATTGCCAAAGCTCATGGAGGCGTATCCGTATTTGGCGGAGTAGGTGAACGTACTCGTGAAGGAAATGATCTTTACATGGAAATGAAAGAATCGGGAGTCATTAATGAACAAAATATTGCAGAATCAAAAGTAGCCCTAGTCTATGGTCAGATGAATGAACCGCCGGGAGCTCGTATGAGAGTTGGTTTAACTGCCCTAACCATGGCGGAATATTTCCGGGATGTTAATGAACAAGACGTACTTCTATTTATCGACAATATTTTTCGTTTCGTCCAAGCAGGGTCCGAAGTATCTGCTTTATTAGGGAGAATGCCTTCTGCTGTAGGTTATCAACCGACTCTTAGTACAGAAATGGGTTCTTTGCAAGAAAGAATTACTTCTACCAAAGAGGGATCCATAACTTCCATTCAAGCAGTTTATGTCCCTGCGGACGATTTGACTGACCCCGCCCCTGCCACAACATTTGCACATTTAGATGCCACTACTGTATTATCCAGAGGACTGGCTGCCAAAGGGATCTATCCAGCAGTAGATCCTTTAGATTCAACGTCAACCATGCTTCAACCTCGGATCGTTGGCGAGGAACATTATGAAACTGCGCAAAGGGTTAAGCAAACTTCACAGCGTTACAAAGAACTTCAGGACATTATAGCTATTCTTGGGTTGGACGAATTATCCGAAGAGGATCGTTTAACTGTAGCAAGAGCACGAAAAATTGAGCGTTTCCTATCACAACCCTTCTTCGTAGCAGAAGTATTTACGGGTTCCCCGGGAAAATATGTTGGTCTAAGAGAAACAATTAGGGGATTTCAACTGATCCTTTCCGGAGAATTAGATAGTCTTCCTGAGCAGGCCTTTTATTTGGTAGGTAACATCGATGAAGCTACCGCGAAGGCTCTGAACCTAGACGAGGAGAGCAAATCGAAGAAATGACCTTAAATCTATGTGTACTAACTCCTAATCGAATTATTTGGAATTCGGAAGTGAAAGAAATCATTTTATCTACTAATAGTGGTCAGATTGGTGTATTACCAAATCACGCCCCCATTGCCACGGCTGTAGATATAGGCATTTTGAGAATAGGTCTGAAGGGGCAATGGTTTACAATAGCCTTGATGGGTGGTTTCGCTAGAATAGTCAATAATGAAATAACCGTTTTAGTAAACGATGCGGAAAGGGGTAGTGACATTAATCCAAAAGAAGCTCAGCAAACTCTTGAAATAGCGGAAGCTAACTTGAGTAGAGCTGAAGGGAAAAGACAAACAATTGAGGCGAATTTAGCTCTCAGACGAGCTAGAACGCGAGTAGAGGCTATTAATGCAATCTCGTAATTAGTTGTTGGCGTGGCCAAATAATAAAAAGAGGTTGTGTTTCTATACTCTTTTTTTGATTCTGCCGACTCAATCAAGGGTAATCGGATTCTGACGCAAGGAAAAAATCAATCAATTCAATAGAATAGGAGTAGCAGGGAATGGAAAAGGTACAAAATAAATAACAAAGAATAAAGAAGGCGGGTAGAAATACTTATTAGATACCATTGACTGCGGTATCTAATAAGTTCTACCTACTATTGGATTTGAACCAATGACTCCTGCCGTATGAAAGCAATACTCTAACCACTGGGTTAAGTAGGTTATTTATCATCACAAAGAGAAACAAAAGAAACCCCTCACATTGATGGATTATAGATAGAATTTGACTTCTAAGCAATATTCTCACAGGAAACATATGAGAGATCAATCATGTCTTGTCAAGATGAATAGTACTATTCATCTTGACAAGACATGAAATACAAAGTAAAATATTTCTCACAAATAAAAGGGCTATAGCTCAGTTAGGTAGAGCACCTCGTTTACACGCGCGCCAATGTTTTTCAAAGGAGTCCATCATGCAATCAACAGAATTTCTCTTATTGAGAAATTGATGTCTTACTCCATGGATTCGAGAGAACAAGAGCCTGACAAATATTTGATTGGTCCAATTATGTAGGGTGCCCATTTGGGCACTAAAATCGAACCCATCATAGATTTGATAATTGATAAGGTCAATATTCAGACCACTCAATGCTAGGTAGAATGAGTAGAAGGACCTCAAAAAAATCTCTTTTCGTCCTATGAACTTTAAGGTGTATAAAGTTTCATATTTGACGCTTTGAGCAGAGCGATAGAGACTACATTTCACTTAGGTTGATCTAGGCCATAGGCAGACCTACGTCAAGCCAACTCTTCTTTGAAACACTTTGGTATTGCTCATGAGCAGAAATACAAATACTGAATCATAGCACGTGGAGCCATCTTGTTATCTTTTTATCAAGAAAAATATGGCGGACTAGCTGATCTTTCTATCAGTTGATGAAAGAGCCCAATGCAAAAAAAAAATGCATGTTGGGTCTTTGAAACAGGTCAAATCATTTCGATAATAAAACGTTTGATCTGTTTTACCGAGAATGTCTACGGTTCGAGTCCGTATAGCCCTAATTTGGTAATGAATTGAAAATAAAAAAAAAAAAATGGCATTTCTTTTTCTTTCTATCTTACTAATTCTTTAGTGTATTTATAGTATTCTAGTATACTTTTCTCATTATTATATTGTTTGTAGCTGGCCGGGTGCTTGTTCCATCGGAATAGAATCATTCCAGCACACTCGCTCTTTTGGGATCGTTCGAAGCATAAAACTAATAAAAATGTAAAAATGAAGTTCAATGGACCCAACCGGTGTTTTGAAATTTCGGATAAACAAACCTATTCTTCATATTCATTAATCTTCATGGTGCTATTACATAATATGATGATTTTGACCTCTGACCACAATCAAGAGGCCCTTTTCTCTTTTTGTATACCCAAAAGAAGGGGATTTTTGATTTTTGAAGGAAAAATCATGACATGAGCCCGGGTTGGGTAAAAAAAACTACAACGAGACCCAAGACAAATGGAATCAAATAGTAAATCATATGGGTCTTAGGCTGGCTGTTATACAATCTATATTTGTATCCCAATTTTCTACTCCAAACCAATTGCCCATCATTCAAAATTCCAATTCTACCGATGCTTACTTTCTACAATAATATTAGGGTTGGAATTTGGCTGAATTAGCAATCCCCTGACCCGTCGCTTTTATTGTGCGGAAAAGCAGTCCCAAGAATTTATTGTCTTGTCTCAAAGATAATGAATTAATTGTCTTTTAATCCATTAGTGTTTGCCCCCTTTCGATTTCCGTGAGTTGGTTTTATCATTTAGCATTTTGTCTGCCGAATCGTCCGCTAACTCGCGATTCCATTAAAAATGAAAAATATCCTTTTTTTTTTTATAGATCAGAATCACATCATTTATCATTTGACTGACTCTATCGCCGTGCTGCGCCCCAGTGTATAGGTTTGCTTCAAAACAACTTTTTTACTGATATGAAACCTAATTTCGAGTACAAAAGACCCATATTTGGAATGAGTCTTTGAAGACTTCAAACTCTCATTTCATAACTCGACTTTTTGGGGGCGCAAGCCGGGCGACGAGATAGTATAGGTTCAAAGCAAAGCCTATAATTGGAATTTTCCGATAGAGAATCCACGAGTTGTTATATCTTATATCTAAGGCCCTTTTTCAAATCTATTTAATCTTAAACAGGGAGAGATAATAGAATCGATCAATGCATTCTGTAAAAGCAATAATTTGCTATTATGGATCGTAATGAAAAAAATAATACCAATAGCATATGAGTCTTTTCATATTATTCATTATTATTCTCTTAGCTAATAATATATTCATCTTACTAATACACATGAATTTCATAAGATTTCACCTTTATTTATTTATCTTTATTTATTTAATTGCTATAGAATTAGAATTGTAAACTCAATGTGAAGTAATGTCTTTAGAGATACCCCGAGGTGCTGTGAAAGCAAGGCAAGAAAGTCTTATTTGTATAAGAACAGGATATGTCTATACCATATCAAAATAGAATTGAAGTAAGTGTAAGATTGAATTTTCTATTTCTATTGGATGAATCTTGAAAGGCGTTATGACC